TTATTACAAATAAAAATACAATTCTCCCATCAAATATGAATACTAGATTGGGGTTTTACAAAGCCCCTTATCGGATTTGAACCGATGACTTACGCCTTACCATGGCGTTACTCTACCACTGAGTTAAAAGGGCCTTTTTTTTTTTTAATTCCGGAATTATTCACGATGTGGATAAAATATCTATATGTACATATATTATAAACATAAGTATATATGCATTAAGTACGTGCAGTAGATACATAGTGTCTAGCGGCTCATTGTTGAATAATAAAATGGATTTACCTAGGAAGTTCTAGGAGAAAATGCAATGAATTGTTTCAAGACCGACTCGAATTGCTTTTTTCTTTTATTGAATTGATCCCACCAGAACAAAATTCACTTGATTGATACATGTACATACACCTAGCAATTCAACATAAAATTCAAGATATTTCATCGAATCATGGAATGAAGAGATTCCACTTGTCTCCTGAACTAAATTCTTGGAGAAAAAATCCTCCTCTTCCTTATTATTTCGATTTTTTGTATTTATTACTTTTTTTTTCTTTTTTATTTATAAATTTCTAAATCAAATTCGAAATACTAAATAATCTAAACTAAAATAATAGAAATAAATTCAATTGAAATAATTCAAAAAAAAAAATACTACTACTAGATTTCTAATACTAGATTTCTAATGTCGATTCTAATGAATAATTCGTCAATGACGAATAAAAAACAATTCTATGCAATTCTGAAAGGGGGAAAGATCCCTCGGATAGAATCATTCGATTATATTGACAATTTCAAAAAACTGATCATACTATGATCATAGTATGATGGCCGTTGGTCAAGCAGGCCCCCATCGTCTAGTGGTTTAGGACATCTCTCTTTCAAGGAGGCAGCGGGGATTCGAATTCCCCTGGGGGTAGGGTACTACGAAAGGAAGTTGATCATGGATTACCAATAAGTCAAAAATTGATTCTTCCTGGGTCGATGCCCGAGCGGTTAATGGGGACGGACTGTAAATTCGTTGGCAATATGTCTACGCTGGTTCAAATCCAGCTCGGCCCAATAATTCGCCAATCCGCCATGAGATGATATAACCCCCTTTGTACTTCAGAAATACCCGATCCGGAGATAAAAACGAATCAAATTTTCTGCTAGATCCCGTATTTCCCTGGGATTGTAGTTCAATTGGTCAGAGCACCGCCCTGTCAAGGCGGAAGCTGCGGGTTCGAGCCCCGTCAGTCCCGACGGATCCAATAAATATATCAAAAAATCTCTCCCTTTTTATTTTATGAAGGGGACCGGGGGAAGAATTCCATTGTCAAAGCAAAGGGGAAATCCTTATTTCTTTTTTCATTTAGCTTTTATTGTTTGTTTGGGTTTGTAACTATGTGACGACTGGAAGTGGAAGAGCTATTTGATGAGACTTCATCAGATGATTGTACAATAAGGAACTAGATAGATTAGAGAGAAAAAAAGAACAGATAATAAAAAATGATAAATAAATAAAGGAATTTTGGATTAGGTCAGCAATCCAAGTTTGGGGCGGTATGGATAAAAGAACTTCCTATGTTATACTATTCAATTCTCGACGACGAATTGATTTGATAGTTCAGATATTGTTATTCATGATATTGATCTGATTCAAGATCATCGAGAGGTAATATTCATTCATTGAATTTACAGGCCAAAGATTTATCATCTCTATGGGATTAAATCCCGAGTTATTGCGAAGTAAAAAACCGATGAGATTATGGAAGTAAATATTCTTGCATTTATTGCTACTGCACTATTTATTCTAGTTCCTACCGCTTTTCTACTTATCATTTATGTAAAAACAGTCAGTCAAAACGATTAATTATTAACTAATTTGAATGAAACTTGACTTCTGAGTTCTTAGCCAAAATTGACGAAATAAAATGAAAAAGATTCCAATTTTATGTCTTAAATGAAATGAGTGGACTAGAATCGGCAGTATTCTAATAGATAGATAGTATGGTAGAAAGATTCATCTATTTCTTTCTACCATACTATTTATTAGTTAGATTGTTGTTATGTTATAAAGCTGCCCCTGGAATAAAATAAAGATGAAAATAAAGATAGAGGCTGCATTTGATATGGATCTATATATCAATCTACAATATTATCTTGATATATGTGAATATCAATTTCATATATGGGATTGACATAGCATCCAATTCCATTTATTTGCTATATCTATTTGTTCTGATCAATCGGAATTATTCCTATGTCTTATAGTTTGAATTACTATATTTTTGATTTCCAATATGAATCTCGGTATCTATTGAGAGAATCAAATCAATGAAGCAAAAGCGGTAGATATAGGCATATTCAAAAAATCACGTAGTAATCTTTTTTTTTAACATTCCCAAGAAGTAAACCATTGACAGTAGTTCCACGGGCATCGAAAAGGAAGAGTAAACCTCACTGATTTTTAACGCCTGAACCATGATATGAAATAAGTCGATAAAGTCTAAATCCAATTTCAAAAATTCGAAAGCGGTAAATGCGCAATATGTGACTCACCTGACGATCTTATTCTACATAGTATCTCGTTAGACAACCACTATGTTTATATCCTTTCTTTCTCATACAAAGTGCGTATACACTTAACAAAACCACTTCTTCTTTGAACAGTAAAGAGAGAAACAAATAAACTAAAATAAAGGGTCCGGCCCTCCTCAGTATCACCTAGGAAGAGGCCATTGATTGGAATAGAAAATTTAGGAAGAATTAGCTTCGAATAAATTTCCTGGGATCCTCTTCCTTTCGAACTACAAACATGGGAATCGTTGAAATAGCTCTTTGATTGAAAGAGGATGATTCCTATAATACATTACTCCAGTCGAGTCCAATGGAATTTCAAAATGAAGATATTTTTATTTTGTTCCAAACGTGTTGCAGAACCGTCTAGAAAGCAATTGATATTGATACAGTTTGCTTCCTTAACTCAATTAGTAGGACCCCTAGAGTCCACTCCTTCCCCACACTACGAGTGAAAGGGAAAAAGTAAAGACTACCATTAAAGCAGCCCAAGCAAGACTTACTATATCCATATGAATTATGTCCCCTATCTCTATAAATATAAAGGAATTGTTCCATTATTCCTCACTAATAATAGTAGAATCAATGGCGCAGAGTCAAAAAGAACGAAAACTATTAAACTATTAATAAACCAATCCAATAAATTCGCTTATTTTAGAAGAAATTCCTATATGATTTATAATCGAGAAAGATTAAACCCAAGCAAAATCCGCAGTAACATCTCAAGGGAATGTTACTAATGGAACATGTAGGAATAATAGGTCCTATTCTTTTTTTGTTGACCCTCATTTCAATTGATTGGATGCTTGAGCACTGAGATATTTTCGTGAGTTCCTCGTATATAATAAAGTATCTTCCGCCCCCTTCCACAACTATTTCGATTTCCTATCGGGCTCTCCAATCTAATCCAAGGTCCAGTCATTATACAATGGATTAATAATCTCAAATTTTGATTTGTAGTAGAAGGTAATTGCGAAGTCTTGATAGCCCCTCTAGCATTCGAATATTTACTTGAAAGCTAAGCCTAAATATGCAATGCAAGGATATTTACAATTTTTTAGAAAAACACAACACCCAGACCAGGTGTTTAGAATCAAACAAGTATCAACAGTCTGCTTTCTCTGCTTCTGCTGGCGAATCATTCGACGGGTTATATCAACAGAAGAAAAAAAGAGATTTCAAGTTTTTTGTTGATCAGGCGACACCCGGATTTGAACTGGGGAAAAAAGGATTTGCAGTCCTCTGCCTTACCACTCGGCCATGTCGCCAAAATGCTACAAATACAAAATAGATGAAAACTTTCCCGGATTACTGAACTGCTTTTTTATTGTACTTGCACCTTGAGTTCTATTTTCCTTAATTTTTCCTAAAAGTCAAAGAAATCCTAATCCTTCTTCCCTTTTGGTTGGGTTTGATTCATCCTTTCAATTTCGATTGAGTCTATCTCAAAATTTAGAATGTTCAAAACTTTCTCTTACCTTTCTATTGAAAAATCAAATGTGGATTTTCAGTCGCAAAATAAAAAATTCAACTTTATGAAAATAGGACCCATTAACTATTGACTTAGAATGCATGAATGATTCTTGGATTTGAATCTCCAAATTTTGGTTTCCTAATGACATAAGAAAATACAACTTGATATATGATATAGAACTAATCAGTATGGATTTTTTCTTGGATTTTTTGATTGAAAAAATCCCTCTCAATTTTCATTATTAATAATAATTATAACAACAATTATGAGTATATGTAAACCCCCCAAGATAAATTGTTAGACGGATATATATTATTTATATATGTTCCCGATATAGAATTATCAGATATCAGAAAAGTATCATACTTCAATTGGAATTTTGAATTGAATAGAAAATGGAAATTCTGTTTTCGGAGAGCACAACCTGTGTTGCCCCGAATAGAACATAGAACGACAATAAAACAATAGACAATAAAACAATAAAAGAGAAGAAAGATAGATATTCTAGATATCTCCACACGTGTTTAAGCCATACAAACCTTCTTTTCTTATACACTTCACAATCGTATTCTACTCAAAAATCCGTAAACAAAATCTCTCTCTTCTCTGCGAATCATTTTTGGAACAATGAAATCCATAACATAAAAGGGGGTTAAATGCTAAAAAACCGATTCTAATTCTATATATTCTTTCTGATTTTTATGCCTTTATCTCAGCGAAAAGATCAAATGTCCAATCCATTTATTTTTCTGGTATTCAAGCAGGTTGGAATATGTATTATCTGGAATATGTATTATCATAATAATGGTAGAAATGGAATCATTTTTCTTTTTATATTCTATACAAAATCCTATAACTTAATTAATAAGTCTAAGTAGCAGAAGTCGGTTTCTAGGGATGTTTTATCAATTTCTTTCCATTTGTATCTGTTGAAAATTCCAATTCACTTTAAGTAGAAAATTCTCTTTCTTCC